CAGGGCCTATGACAAGAATATTTTTTTGATTGGGGCGATAGCTCTGAAAAGAAAGATTCCCCATCTTTTCTTTTATCTCGGGGGAAATACGATCGGGAGGGGCTAATTCAAAACCCTCTGGTAAAATAAGAACAGCCCCCACATTTAAAGCCCCTTTTTTACCATTAGCAAGAACTTGTTTCAGTTGCATATCATAAGGAATTCTAACAACTGCTTCAAATACAGTATCAGGAAGTACCGTTTGCGGAACCTCAATATCCACTGGTTTATTAGCTAAATGGCAATTGGCGCATACAATACGTCCAGTCGCTTCTCGCGGATTTTCATAGCCCTTCTGTGCAAAAATGGGATATGCATTTGAAATGGATGCACAAGTTATGATATATATCATGAGCGATACGGAAATAGATCGAGTAATCTGTTCCTTTATCCAAGAAAAATTATTTCTAGTTTGCATGGTCCAACCATTGATCCCGAAAATTTCTACAATAAATTGGGATAGGTCACTAATGGAGTTTCCTATCCACGATTCTGTTATTTACTGGAATAATTTGACTGGATTAATATATAGGATGAATCTCCGGGATGGGTAGAAAGATAAAGAGTAAGTACGATTTTCCATGCTTTGCTTATGTACAACTGCAAAGTAAGAAACATTCTAATCTAATTGGATTAGGTAGATAATTTTTCAGTCATTCATTGAATGATAAATCACTACAAGTGATGGAGATACGCGATTTAAATAACGGAAAATCCAATATTTGAAAATTGTATCTAGAATGACTGGAAAAGTGGAAACAAGGCCAGATATAATTTGCTCATTATGAACAAATCCAAAATCCTTGTAGACAAAGCCAATCATCAGTTCCCAACCATGGGGCGAATGAAATCCGATACATAAATCAGTTAATAAAAGAAGAGAAAAAGCTTTTATTGTGTCACTTAAGTTATATAGGAATTCCTGAGCCCAAGAGTTAAGAATAACAAGTTCTTTATTACCTAAAAGAGAATAACCACTTAGAATAATGAAACAGATTATATTTGTCGAGAAGTGCAAAATCGTATGAATACGACCCTCGTTGTGTATCTTGATTAATTGGATTGTTTCTTTGTGAATTCCTATACGAAGGTTTTGTAGATGTGTCTCCGAGTATTCCTTAATCATTTCCTCTAAGAAGAGGAGTTCCTCTAATTCTATGAATTTTTCTAGAATACTCTTTTCTTCAATATCATTCAAAAAAAGTTCGGATTGCCTAGTATTCCACCAATTAGTAACCCAGGATTCCATACTTTTTTGAAATGAGAGAGAAATCCACCAGGGCAAAAATACTATAGATGCAAGATATAAAAGAGGGGTGAATGCTTTCTTTTTTTCCATTTTTTCATCTCTGAATTGTTAATGAACCCATCTCATTCGTCGACTCTATGTACTCTTATATTTCTCTCACGCATCAGTTCTATTACAAGTTATCGAACCTATGAATCTAGAAAAAAATACAGAAATAGACGAAAAATAGGAATCGATAAATAATCAAAAAATATTGTTTCCCTATATCTCAATTGATCAAATTCGAAGCACATATCTCCTTTCGATGAATGCCCGGAAAAATTGAAATACTGAATATGAATATTATTCAGATTTTGAGACGAAAGAACTCCTTTTCTATCATTATATAAAAATCTCTAATATTTCGAAAAAAAAAATTGAACTTACTATGAGTAGTCAGGGATAGAATAATTGAGGGAAATTTATGAAGAATATTGTGAAAAATGAGTGGCAAAAAACGACAGAAATGGGCTAGTTATCGTTATAAGAGATTCAATTTTTTGGTCATTAAGGAGCACAAAAAGTATAATAAAGAAGCTTTGAAAAAATTACAAGATATGATCTCTAAAGTCTCAATTCAAACAAATAAAAAAGGGGGGAATTTCCTTATTTCTAAATGGTTGATTATGAGATATTTCGATTTGTTTCTTATTTTTTTTTGAATTGAGTTGTGTATATTTCGATACATATAGAAGATCCACAAAATAGTTTTTTGGATACTTATTCCATATATGTCTGCTTTGACTCGACTTAATGTTCTGAAGAAACCTATGTTATGGAAAAAGAGAATTCTTGCATTTTTGCCCTCCTGCTGAGAAAGCATTCATTTCTCGGCTCATTTCTTAAAATACTTCAATCGGTACACGCAAGAAATAGGCCAATTCAGCAGCTTTTTGTTCCATTTCCCGTGGAGTAAAATTCTCATCAGTACGAGTCAATGGAATGGCTCCCTGGCCTCTGATATCCATATAAAGGACACGACGAGCATAAATACCTTCTTTAACTTCTATTCTGACAGACTGAATATCTTTTATAAGAAATCGGAGGAAGACCCGACGATTTTTTCCAGGAAATCCCCAACGAAAGATACACACTATTCCCTCTTTTCTATCAAATCGATCATAACCACTACCTACATTCCACGAAATTGTGCACCACAAATAGGAGCTAATAAAAAGACCCGCGATCCCATAGAAAGACATCACAATTCCTTGTGGAAAAAAAACTATTTCCTGAGATGGAAATAAAGATATCAAATTTCTACCAAGATAACTCGAGGTTCCAACCAACAAGAATCCTAATGAACCTAAAAAAAGGATAACAGCCCAGCAGAAATTACTTATTTTTCGAGCCCCCGTTATAGGTTCTATCCATATATGTTCTGATCGACAACTCATACTTGATCCAGTTGATTTTTTTGGAATTGAGAGAATATCCCAAATGAATTTGACTTTAGTCCTTTTGTTTCCGAAGTAACTCGCATCAACTAGCACTAGTTTGATGTGATCCTTTAGGAGTAATTCATTAAATTCGTTAGATCTAAACTAATAATATACCCTTCGTATGATCTCACTAAACATAGCCAAATAGATATAGATAGACGAACTTTACAGTTCAGCTATCCGTCGATTCGGGTCTATTTGAAAATAGCTAGAATCAATTGACCCCTATAGCATAGCATTTTCTGGAGACATAAGAGTTTTTCGGCCGAAGCCGCTTATAGCATATTTTGCTAAATGGATATCTGTGTTATGATACAAGCGTCAGTTTTGAAAAAAAAAATAGATGAGATTTTATGCCATCGGCTCTAAACAATCTTGTTTTTTTGAACATGAAGAAATAAAGAAGCCATTGCGATTGCCGGAAATACTAGGCCTACTAAAGGCACCAAAACAGAGGGAAAGTTAAGAGTTGTCATAGAATGGGTACCTCGATTTACTATTTGTACCTGTTATTATTATTTATATTTTATATTTATAATATAAAGATATCTTATTATATATAAAGATATCTTATTATAATTTGATAATTCGAAATTGGAATTATTATTATTACTTAATATCTATTAAGTATAAATCTAAGTATCTATCTAAGTGAGTATATAATGTAGTTTTTCATCTTTCTACATGAAAGATTTGAAAGGATATGGATGAGATATTATTTTCTTCATTTTTTGCTCTTGTCTTCGAATTTCATTTACTAATACTAAGCAAAAAGTTTCTTAAAAATTAATTAGATTATATTTCTAATTCGTTCGATTCTATTTATATTGAATTTGAATATAATATATTGAAGGGTTTGTTAGAATCCCATCCAGCAGGGATTCTTAGTAAAAATAGGATTATCGTAAGATATAGAAAAATAAAAAATTCTATATTTTATGGATTTTCATTATATATGACGAGAAGAGTAGAATTTTTTGATTTGCCTAATTTCATGAAAATAAGAATTTGATCTTTTATCTTGTTATATCTTGTTAATAGAGGCTTCTTGATCAATAATCAGGAATATAGAAAAAGGGGCGGATTTTCTGTGACTTTTGATTCTTTATATAATTAGATCTTATGTCAACAAAGAAAACCCCATTCGTCTAATTTTTACTTGGATTCCAAAAAACTAATTGCTTGTTTGCTCAAAATAATTGAACTTAATGTTCTAATTTTGATTCAAAGGAAAGAAAGTGTGGAGTTGAAATAACTCACTCAGAACACTTTTTAAAGGATTACGTGGTACGATTAGATCGAATAAGCCCTTATGGAATAAATACTCAGCCGCTTGTGAACCCTCGGGTACTGTTTTATTCAATGTTTGTTCAATTACTCTTTTACCCGCAAAGGCAATGTAGGCATTGGGTTCGGCAATAATGATATCCCCCAACATACCAAAACTAGCTGTCACCCCACCGGTAGTAGGAGATGTAAGAATTGGTACATAGAATAACTTTTTATTTGATTGATAATCATATAAAGCAGAAGATATTTTAGCCATTTGCATCAAGCTCAAACTTCCTTCTTGCATGCGCGCCCCTCCGGAAGCACACACTATAATAAGAGGTAGAAATTCTTTAGTAGCGTATTCAATCAAACGGGTAATTTTCTCCCCGACTACGGATCCCATACTACCCCCCATAAACTGAAAATCCATAACCCCAATTGCTACGGTAATACCGTTTAGTTGCCCTCTGCCTGTTTGAACAGCCTCGGTTAATCCTGTCTTTCTTTGATAAGAATCGATACGATTTTTATTTTATAAGGCTCCTCCTCCGAATGAAATTCAATGGGATCCAGAGAGACCATGTCTTCATCCATAGGCTCCCAAGTGCCCGGATCGATCAAAAGTTCGATTCTATCTGAACTACTCATTTTCAAATGATATCCACATTGTTCACAAAGATGCATTTTTGATTTAAAAAATTTCTTATAATTTAATCCATAACAATTTTCGCATTGAACCCACAAATGCCGGTATTGTTGAGTTACGCCCAGATTAGTATAACTTTCTGGTATAGTTTCATCACCCGTTCTGGTATCCTCGTTTTGACTACTATTTCCACTTTTACCACAAATTATTTCCACTTTTACCACAAATGGAACTAGAAATGTAATTGTTACTGGAATTGTCACTACCACTTACAATGTAACTATCAATACAGATTTGGGACTGAAGATAACTG